GAACCACTGCATGATAGAGTTCGTTCATGAACAATCTGGAAAGCACAAGAAGCAAGATAAGAATAAGAATGTGCTTCCTTTTCAAAAAAGTCAAATCAAGCCCCCTTCTTTTTAATTGCATTTTAATTTGGAAAGAAAGGAGGATGACAAAAACAGATATGTGAAGCGTGCCTTCACTGAACCCACTTAAAATCTTTACTAAATTATGACCGGCCATCATATTAGCAAATAAACGTATTCCTAAGCTGAGGAAAAGGCATGACCAGAAGAATTGTGTGAAATAAGTGAATTTATCCAGTTGAGGCATCTTGATTGAGAATAAAGGATTCCCCCCATACAGAAAGAGAGGCCTTCCTGTACGAGTAGTGAAGAACAAAACGATTTTGTTTTGTTGGTTGTTGACCAACGGAAAGAAAGGGATTGTGTCAACTTTGTTCCTTCATCTTTCTATTTTTCTTCTCTTTTTATTTTATATTGCGTAAGGCAAAGCGCTTTCCTTTAAGAATGTATCTGGTTCCATTTTTCTTTCGTTAGTTAAGCCACCTTTTTCTAAAAGGGATTGTAGTAATTCTGTTTTTATACTCTTTAAAATGGCTCTCTCATAATGAGAAATTCTGTCTATTCTTAGCTATTTAGAAGAATAAATCAATCTTTAAAGCTTTTATTTTTCTAAGAATTTTGCAATGTGGCTTGCTGCGAGTAGGGTTCTTTTGAATTTCTTTTAAATAAGAATCCAAAGTTTTTTCCTTCAGTGGAACTCCCTTTCTATAAAAGAGACATTCCCTTATCTCATACCGCTTTTCGAAAATGCGATCTCTACGAAAATCACCTATGAGCAGCTCTTCCTCCACGCTTTTTTCGATGATATGTTGTTTTTCCACCATATCATCGAAGGCCATTCTATTGCTCGTTTCACTCCCCCCAACGAAGTGCCGCTTGAGGCGATCCTCAAGTTCGTCGTACCTTTGCCCGTCTTCTATAACCGGGTTGATCAGCTCAAGACCTACAGGCGGGGCGCTTCGGTGCGCTACAGGATGGTCCCGCAGGTAATCCTCTTCTGCCACGTGAGGCTGGTGAGAAGGTCCGGGAAGCATCCAATGCGCCGGAGAGGGGCTTGCTTCCGTAGTGAAGAGTGCTTGAAAAGCGCAGCCAATCACGAAGGCCAGAGGGGAGGAGCAGCCCATCTTGCAAAAAAGCAAAGAGAGGGCCTTCGCCCCCGCTACTTTTGAAAGTAGAAAATAAAAAAAAGAGATTCCCCCTAGCACATGACAGAGAAGATAGAACAGCATCATCAGAGCGACGAATAAAAGAACCGGAAAGAATGCGCGAAAGCAAGTCATTCTCACCTTAGATTCAACCTTTTGTAAGAAGTTAGACACCTTAGATTCAACCTTTTGAAAGAGTTTTTCCATAGTAAGTAGTTTTTTTCTTTTTGTTTGTTTGTTGTTCCCCCTCCGCTAGAATGAGCACTGTGAACTATCTGCTTTAAAAAAGAGAATTGTAAAAAAAAATCAGAGCAATCTATCTAGTGTAGAACAGATTTGTAGTATTGTGGACCACGATTTCTAGCGCTTTTCAAAAAAATTTGCTTGCCTTGAGTGGACTAGGTCAGACAGTACGCTCACTAGATCCAACTATTACACACACGGAACACTAACCCTTTCTCGACATCCATTAGATCAACAAAACCAAACCATTGCCTGACGTGAACTAAAGCTTTCTCATTTGACTGTTTTATCCGGCTCCGTAGAAAGCTTTCTTTACTCAAGCAAAGACGAAGCAAAACCTTTCTTTTCTTATGATTAGAGGGAAGGATCACTCCAAAAAGCAAGCTTTCTTTATATACGATAAATAAATTTGAAGTTCTTTCCTCGGTCTTCATTCAGTGAAAGGTAGTTCGCTGGGCCTGTATTTTGCTCCCAGAGGTGCTGGTTCGACTCCAGCTCGCGACAAGACCAAAGGTCATAGAATATCTAGGCGCCTCCGTTTTCTCCTTAGATGGATGACAGTCCCATTTTTCTTTAAGTTCGAAGATTCTACTTGATTTGTTAAGCATGTGAACAAGTATCCCCCTACTGAAGGAATGGATTGTTTGCAGCTTATCAAGAAATCCGTTCTTAGACCTACCGGTGACCGGCTTCGCGAGACCATTTCGATCTACGCATGGCTAAGCTCTATTGGGCGGTGGCTTATCGAAGCACTACTTGATAAGATCAGTAATAAAAAGAAAGACCTGCCCTTTCGGTGAAGTTGCTTTCTTCTCTTACGATATTTCTCGATATTTCTAGTTGGATGAAAAGATCGCTCCTAAATGAAGTCTCTCTTACAGTTCAAGAGTTTCGAAAGGCTCTTAGCACGGGAAGGGGATTTTACTTCTTAGAAGGAGATAAACTACCTAGATCTTTGTATGTATGGGTCTCTTTAATTGAAGATAGGAAAAATACATCGGTAGGGGAGCGTTCCGCCTTAGAGTGAAGCACCCGCGCGAGCGGTAGTGGACGAAGCGGAAGCGAGAATGTCGGCTTGAGTAACGCAAACATTGGTGATGCCCCGAAAACCTAAGGGCCCCTCCATCAGAAATCCTTGCTTACGCTCTGGAGAGAAGGATCTTTTCCAAGAAAGACCTATTGCCCTTATTACTCCAAGAGATTCAAAGCGGCTTTAGATTAGTAGATTAGACAATTCCTACTGCTGTGCTAAAGGCTAGAGAGGCAAGAAGAACATCTTACTCAACAAGAGTATCGGAAGAGATGCGCCTTCGGGACTTCCCTTTTAGCGTGGGAGTAGAGAAGGAAAAGGCGAAGCTGAGTCATATAATAAGTTAAGGGGAACTATAAGGCGATTGAATTCATTTCAGTTTAGTCGATATGAAAGCTAGCAGAGCTAATATCGCATTTGAAAGTGAGATATCACTATTGATTGATTGATAGAAAGCCCTATTGTAGACTAATAGCTCTAGCTTTCGATTCCTCCACACTTCCATTTGTTAGGAAGAGCTATTATTCATAGTATACAAAGTATACTTTATTTCCCGCTTCAAGCAAAGTCAAGGACCTTTCCTCATTGGCCTTCGGCTTCAGCAAATTGATCTGGGACCTTGTTTCGGTATAAGGACCAAGCCTTCGAGAGTCATCCTTCTTGCTACTTTGTTTTGTTAGAGGGGGTTCTTTATACTCTCGGAACAAGGCTGTTGGTTGTTTCTCAGTCAGGCATGTCTGTGCTGTGACTGGGAGGTCGAAGCTAAGACGTGGAACAGGTCTCCCATCAGCCAGTTACTTTATTTTGTTACTAATCCCCAGTGGACAATGCTGCGCCAGAGTGAAAAAGAAGAAAATAAAAGAAATAAAAGAGAAGTAGGTTTTGGAAGGACCAACGGGGATGGAGGAGATGCCCCGTCAGGAGGTGTTATGCGCAGACCACTCAATCTTTTGGAAACTGGGTCCGCTGGGGCGGGTTCTTTGGTTAGCACACCAAGGCTTCTGGCTGATCTGGTCTCACTGGAGAGTTTTTACTTCGAGGGAGGCGAAAGGCCCAATGAAAGAGTAAGAAAAAGATGTGAACATGAAGACAGAGGTTACCCTAAAGCTCGTGGGAGTTTCCCTGGTGAAAAGGAAAGCCCAATAACGGCTTCGGTAGAGAACCCAACTCTTTTCCTTTTACCACAAAAACTTCCCTGAAGTCAGTCCGGTCATTCCATACAACGAAGCTAGCGAACTAAGGCAGCACCCAACGGAACTTTAGTCTTTTTATTCTATTAGTAGCAGGGCCGTAAAAAGCAAGGGATAAAGAAAGGCTGCGCGGATGACGATGCTATCATAAGAGAGGACCAGACAGTTCCCGGTTCCGAAAGCAATAATCTATTTTTTTACTCCACCGCAACTACCGAGAGCTCTTCCTTTATTCGCCGCAGGAAGAAATTCCAACTATGCTGCCTTCTAACGATAGGACTGGAATCCGAGCTCCTAGGCAAAAGCTTGAAGCTTGAAGACAGAAAGAGAAGATATTAACGGGATGCTTTATAGTCGAAGTTGCGCCTAATGCTTAATCTAACTATTAGGTACTATATTAGAGAAAGACTCAATCTGCCCAATACTATACGCTAGGAAGAACTTTATTAGGGTAGTAGCCCAGCTCTTGAAGGGGGAAGCACATAACTAATAGGGTTCAGGCTTATACGATTCATGTTATCCCCCCGAAGCCCCTATCGCCTGCCTGGAACTCCTGAATTCACTCTTTAACTAGAGGAAGCGCCTAAAAGGGGAGCAACTGGGCTAGACTGCTGATCTTATGGAGTAGTCTGACCCTGGGAAAGAGACTGTCATCGCTGCCGAGAATAAACATGCTGTGCCGGGTGACTGGAATCCTCTGAGGTCAGCTGAACAGGCTGACAATCGGCAGAAGATGCTGAGCAAAGCTGCTTGAAGCGTGAGGCTGATCCGTAACATCAACTGCAGAAGAATGCGGTTAGAGTTGATGAACAGGAGAAGGCCGCAATACATCTCCATCATCATTCTCCCCCGGGGCTTATTAATTAGGTTAAGGAAAAGATGAAGCGCCCCCATTAAAGAGAACATTCAAGGATACATCGAGTCTCTTGGATTTCACGTCATAGCGTCTATACCCGGACTGAGCATATCCAAGAAAGACACAAGTGGTTTCCTTGGGGACAATTTCTCTCTTAACTGCGCAGGAATATGAACAAAAGACGTGCATCCAAACACTCGAAAATGCCTATAGTACTGCTCCAGTAAGAAGTTCGTGAGGTGCCGCTGCAGCTTCTTCCCTCTCTCTTCCCCCAAAAAAGGATAGAGATGCCCCGTCCCTTCTTTATGCACATCCATATACATAGCCAGACACAAAGGTGTACAATCCGGTAAAAATCTGCGGCATTCACTGTAGGTTCTCTTACTTGCTCTAGTGGCTGGCAAAGGCCAACCGAGAGGGGAGAACGAATGGCTCAGGAATCGACTGGTTCCGACAGACTCGTGGAGCTTGCAGTTTGGATTATCGTAGAAAGAATAAGAGGAGCCTTCTTAGGAAATGACTTAACTTAAAAGACAGATGACGCCCCAGCTTGACTCGAGATCAAGACTCCTTACAGCTCGCACCAATAGCGGAGCGGCCGGAGATTGATTGAAAAGGCGCAGCCCTGCCGCCCCCCTAGCCGCCTACCTACTCGTGTTCGTAGCTCGATCGGAGGTCAAGACTGTGGTCCGCCGGAAAAACAGAAGTCGTCCGTATCAAGTGATACGTGAATTGCTCAGTAGTGCTTCGCCACTACCGTAGCTGGCGGAAATAGCTTAATTGGTAGAGCATAGCCTTGCCAAGGCTGAGGTTGAGGGTTCAAGTCCCTCCTTCCGCTCCCGGCTTCGTCGTTTAGTGGTAACGAGTGTGCGCCCCTTTAGAGATAGGGGTGAGCGGCAAGCAGCCCCTTGTATAGGGTTCCAAACCTATCTTCCTAATAAGAATAAAGGGGCGAGCCAAAACCTAGTCCTAACAAGTTGCTGTTTCATCAGCCCTTGCGCTACAACTAGCCTTTTCCCTTACTAGTAAGGGGCTGCTAGTTGTAGCGCGCATTGTACTAGTGAATAGGAAAAGCGAATTGAGATTACTAATGACGGATGGAGGTTGAGGATAGAACATGTTCGGTCCCTCGCCCTTATCTCCTTCGCCGGAGACTGCAAATGATGGGAATCCTATCGATAAAGAAGAGGTATAAGCATCGCCTCTCGATCCAATCCGTCTCCCCTGGCCTCCCCAAAACACTCTTGATACGAAAGAGACCTCCCGCCATAGAGAAGAGATCTAAAGTCTGGGTCCCCTCGATCACCCTCCCTTGAACCTGAACTGGTCGAGAGAGATGAACCCGCACCACATTTTATAACCTTCGAACCGAAAGCCCCAACTAGAGATGGAATTCCAGAACCTAAACCACTCCGTTGAGAGCTCCGTGACTCGTTCAAGGGAAGGTCCACCAATGATTGCCATTCTCCCCCTATCTGTCTCTTGATCCCTCATTCCACTAATCCGTTGTTACTTTACTGATTCATTCAAGGCAAAGACTCCCTCTTTGTCTTATTAGCGCAGGTGTTCGTCAACGATGAAAGCCGCTTAAGACTCGAAGGGCTAGGCCCCCGGGAGGGCTTTCAGGGACTGGGTAGGGTGGATTATAGAGCTAGGGGCTAAGGTTTGTCCATTGGGATTGGGCATGGACGACTGGGCCAGCATTGATGAAAAATGACAAAAGAAAAACTTCTCCCATCGCATCATTAACCGGTGTAGGATTAAAGATCAGGTCCAGGATTCGAGTCAAATCGACCTTCCCTCTCATCTCAGGGTGAGGCAAGGAATTCAAGCAAATGTTCGTTCTTCAATCTCTCGGCTGCTCAAGAAGTTGGACTAGCTGCTCCTCCGACCCGGAGTGGATTCTAGTGGAAGGGCAGAGCAAAGCCTTGCAGTAGGAAGGTGTTCGTTGCTGGGACGGGTTCAAACTGGACTGAAGGGAGGAGGAATTCAATAGTCCTCTCTTCCTGGGGATTCATCACTGGCTAGGGCTTTCGAATCAAAGCATGGGCATCTGCAACTAAGAGGGAGCAGTAGATCGTCGATGGAAGAGCCATGTCAGTAAACTTCTATTGGGACTTCTATGGATTATGGATTCGACTAGAGGGACTCCTAGCAGCAAACTAGTATAAAGGGCCCCCGCAGGAGCCGCCAGCCGGATCGACCAACAAATGATAGGCCAGAGGGATGGGCTCCTTCGACTAATCAGTGATCCCTGGGCCTACCTAACACAGATGTCCCTGAAATAGGGGATTGGTTGATCGGAAAGCTCGGGCAGGAGTAGGACATTCCATACAATTCCGATTCGCTAGCCTCTCAAATCCCATTTTTTCATCGGGGTGAATTCTAAGGTTCCTTATTCCGGTTGTAAAGCGGAAGAAGAGGGAGAAGGGGCACAGCCCCACCAGCAGCCCACGTTTCCGACCCGAAAGGAATTGCAAATGAAAGAAGAATCTGTGTGTACTATCCATGGAGTGGAGTGACTATTCTGAATCTCCTCTTCTCTATCTCCCCCTTTTTTACCTTCGGCTATTACCGGCCCAACATTGGATTTGTTTGAAAACAATACAACCAAGGTGGCGTTCATTCAATCAAAGCTTTTATGCCCTAGCACTAATGACTCTCTTTGGAAAGAAAGGAATGCAGGGAACAAGTCTTTCCTTTCCACTGGTTCTTGAAAGCTCTCAATCCCCGCTTCTCCCATATTGATTCTCCCTCTCGCATCGGTTCTGCATCAGATAATGAGCCCATGCGCAAACTTTATCTTTTATTGTATTGGCGCCCGGTAGGTAGGCTATTAGATTGAGTCGAAAGCCTACCGGTTCCGATTCGAGCGAGAGCCCAAACGGGGGAGGCGAGAACATCTTGATCGAAAGCTCCACTGTTCTGAATAGTGAGAAAGACTTTTTCAAATTTGATCAAATTGATCGATCATTTTTGAATATCTTAGGTGGGCCAACCGACCGACCGAGTTGGGCTGGGCGTCCATGTCACAGAACCTTTCTCTAGCCAAGAATCCCATTATTGATCGAATCGAGGCGGATCCAATTCATTGGCAAATGAAAAATCTACCCTCAGAAAAACCTAGAAAAGAGGAAGAGTCACTAAGACAAGAGCTAGGTAAGCAAGCAAGAAGGAGAGGCTAGAAAAGGCAGGGGCTCTCCTCTCTAGGAAGATTGTGTCCAGGATCTGGTAATCTAAAGCCTTGCTTCTTCTGGTCGGCTCGTATTAGCCTGTGCTTTATTACAGGTAGTCATTCCCCCGTTCCTTTAGTCTTTTCAACGGTACTTGAATCTTAAGTCGCGGTCATGTCTCGCCCCCCGGTATAGTGACCGGTTCCTTGTTTTACCCGAATTTCATCAGTTCCAGGCTCAAGTGCCTGTTCATCCATCTTCATTCCAAAGGCGAGCATATCCATTGAGTGACTGTAACTGCTATCGTTTACAGTCAATAGTTCTTAACCAACCCTTTTTAGAGCTTTATAAAGCTTTAAGAGAGAATAGGGAGTAAGGGGGACCTTCGCTTCATTAGAAATTGGACCCGGACCTTCTTTCTTCTCCTGCGGAGCCCTGATAAAGTAACCGGCGGCAGGTTAGTACAGTTCTCCTGCTTGCGGATTTTTCCCTGCGCTGATTCAGGAGCCTTCTTCTTTCTAAAAAGAAAAAGAAAGAAAAAAGAAAAAAGAAAGAAAAAAGAGAAGAAAGGTTTGGTTACGGGAACCAACGGTGACGAAGGTTACCTACTTTCGGTGGACGTGGAGCCAACGAGTTCAGTCGAACAGCGTAACGAGTCTAAGGTTACAGAAGCGTTCGCCAACTTTGATAGGCATAGCATTGCAAGCAAATAGAGCAGAGAGCTTACCCTTTCTTTCTATTAGAGTCGTGAACTTGTTGTAGTCGGTCCTAAAGGGAGAACCTTTCTGCTTACTTGCTATATCCCCGCGTCCTTGCGCGGCTCGGCTCGTTCTTCGAGCCCTGCTTCCCCCTTCCCCCTCTCCCCGTTTACCGTCCAAAACAGGCCGTATGGAGTATAGCCAAGTGGTAAGGCATCGGTTTTTGGTACCGGCATGCAAAGGTTCGAATCCTTTTACTCCAGATTATGAACACCCGATCGGATCTGTCAAAAACGAGCTGACGACTACAGGGGAAGCGGCTGACTGCAGTCCCTGAGCCCAGCTTGTAGCAAGCCAAAAGTTTGACTTGAGCCTACTTTGCTAAGAGAAGAGAGAGAAGGAAAAGACAGACGGCAGAAAGCAATCCTTCCAACCGCGGAGTTGAACACAACACTGACTTCGGCCAGTTTCTTTCATCAATCTCCCGGCCCTTGCTTAACTCCTTGTTCCGTAAACCGGTCGCTGGTTGATCTGATCGGACCCCGGACACGCGAGAGCCTAGCCCGAGAGGAATGCATGGTTCCCCGGCGCTTCATGGGGCGGACGTTCGCAGTCCCCCTCCCTCTAATCTAAGCCTACCTCGCTCGCCCAGGCCTGCCGGCACAATAATGGAATGACGGAGCTAACCTGCTTGCTTGTGCAGGCGATGACCGCTCGGCTAGGGCGCGACAGAGGAGCTTCGAGTGACTTTTTTCTTTGCTCTTCGACAGCCCGTCACTCGAAGCTCTGCCCTTTGCTTTGCCCCGTGCTGTCTTCCTCCAGTTGCCCCCACCCAATAGGCCTGCAGTCAATTGCCCTTCTCGTTCTCATCAAACAAAAGACAATCGCCTTTTGCCGGCAAGCTAGCCTCGCCTACCTTATCTATAGGCATTTCTATCCGCCCGCGCGCGAGATCAGATCGACTACTCTACTACCATCATGCCGAATTTCTTCAATAGGACGGAAAATGAATAGCTTATTCATAATCTTAGAGGCCCTGCACCGCTGCATTCAATTGCTCTGTCATAAAGAAAGGGAAGGAAATCTTTTTTTGATCAATCGCCTGAACCTGCCTTTCTTTCTTTGCCAGGAGGGGTGGGCCAATCACTAATGGATCTCTCAACGAGAGCCTCATTCTGTCTAGAGGAAATTTCTTAGGTTTAGGTGGATCCGGTTGATTATGCGATTCGGTAGATGATTCGGAAGTTGGTTCAGCGATAGATGTAGTCGATGGGCTAAATCGTCGAACTCCTCATTGCCCCAATCTTCCCTGTAGGCTCCCTGCTCCGCCAGCGCGACAACTGTCCGAATCATTTGACGCTTCTTCTCACTGAGCAGCCCCTCGACTTCTACTTCAGGTTCGGGGAGCTCCGGCAGGGGAACTTGAGTCTCAGCAGAACCTTCCCTTTTTTATCTCTCCTTTCCCGCGAATTTTCTCCATTTTGCTCGGTCGGGGAGCGGAGGTACCCTCGAGCGGTGGCTGGGCAGTGCTCTTTGTGGTAGCGGGGGTAGAACTCGGAAGGACACAACCCCGACCAGCCGGCCTGTACTGCTAAAGAAAAAGGGCTATGGAGATGAATGCCAGTCTTGATTTGACTAGGTTAGAGAAGATGATGGTAAGACTAATCCAATCAGCGGAAACCATATCCAAAGGCATGTCTGCAATGCGTTCGGCATTCCTCCGTAGCTCCTTTGTCACTCTACAATCCTCCTAACTTCAGTTATCCGATATTCGCCTTCATAAATCAACATCAGTCCCCAGAGAGATCCATCCGACGGTCTTTCACTCTCTCGCTTCGTCTTCCCAGCTATCCTTTATATGCAGGTAAGATCAGATCGAATGCTCATTCTGGCTTCTCTCCCACTACTCCACCCTATTTATTATTATTATTTAACTATTTTAGATTGAACAACGGACAGCTTATGCTTCTAATTGATTCCTAGCTAGCTAAGATGCTAGCCCGAGAAGTGCTCCTCGACAGATGGAATCTCCTGGGATCGAGCTAATCTTTCTTTCGCTTGTAAGAAGCATTATGCTTTGTCTACCAATTCCTTTAAGAGTTCTTACAGGAGAGCCTTAACTCCAGCTGAAAGATGAGACGAGACTCTTATTCTCCTCCCGCCCATATACCAGACCAAAATGATAAAAGAGCTTTCTCACGTCCATCTATCAGTCTTATTTCCTCCAGCTCCCTTGCTATTGTAGCAGCTCCGGCCTTTGCCTCATCTAAGGGGTCGGGGGTGGGGTTTAGAAAGAGTAAAGTTACTAGTTATGCCTGCCCGGCAGTGAAAAAGCAATCGATCGTACGACCCCTTCAAAGATCTATCTATATTTTCTTTCTTCTACAAAGAAAGAAAACTGTCAAGCAAGGAAGGCGCAGTAAAGAAAGCCTTTTTTCGATCTTGATTATAGGCCGTAGTACCTACCCGCTTTCACAGGCTTTTGAGTAAAGATAAATGGCCTTCTAGCACCTCTCCTTTCAGTCGAGTGGCTTCCTAGATAGGGAGTACGAGCGGTAGTAAATGAGAGATGGTTATTAGTAAGAATGAATCGGCTAAACGCGATTGCTAGCCTCTCCTTTGTGTTGACCTAGGGGCTTGCCTGCAAGTGGCTTCAAACACTCGCTAAGCCCCTATTGAATAGGGCGTGTAAGTCAACTATCTGTCTCAACAGGGAAAAAGCTCGCTTTAATGAAGAAGGCAGGAGAGGAAGTTAACTAGCTATCTCCCTACAGGAAGTCATACTAACTAGCTCTCCCGTAGGTGCAAAGCCGCTCGCCCTAATGAATAAGCGGGAGAGGGAGAGTGAAAGGAGCACACTTCTCGACTAAGGCAATCTCATCTGAAAGCTCAAGCTCAACTTGCCGGTCTGAAAAGAGGCTCAACATTCGGACATATCTTTTCGATTGTTAGCAGGAAGAGAAAGCAGACTAGATTGAAAGAGGAGAAAGGCAAGCGGAAAGCTGCAACTTCCTTGCTAGAAGGCCTTCCTCGCTAGAAGTACGATTGGAAGGCAAGGTAAAGCGGTAGCAAGCGAGGGCTTTCGTGGATCCTTCCCCGGTGGAATTGCTTTTTTTGAAAGTCAGTCAAGCAAGAAGGAAGGCAGGATTAGCTTTCAAGCAGTCTTCAAGCATGACATGAATTCAAGCCAGTCTGCTTCGGAGATCTGATTCTACTTTCATGCCACCTTTCACTTCCCCGTGGCATTGCCTTTGATTCTGGCTTTAGATTAGGGTCTTGCTTACAATAGGAGATCAATCTTTCATTCTCTTTCCCAGTGCACTATAAGCTATTAAAGAAGAGCTTAGGGCTATGGTCTCACTTTCCCTAGTCTCATAATCAAAGACTACTAACCAATCCTAATATGTGAATAGCTTAGGTGCCGTGGACTCTCTTGCTTACCGTAGACTCTCCTTATAAGTCAGCCATGACTCTTAGCCCCCTAACTAAGCCGTAGCGCTGGGCTGCACTCTTTCTTCTATCAACTGAGGAAATGCACCTTTCGTTTGAAATGCCCTTGTACTCCTATCTACTTTCAGTCTCTTTGCTTTGCTCGGTCCAAAAAAAGGATCAGGATCTAATTCTGCCATACGTTTCATTTTCCCCGTTTTCACAGAAAGAATTTGCTGTATACTTTCTGGGGGAAATATGTCATCGAGTTGTAAAAACAATCGAAATAGTCTTTTTTGGTCGGGGGCCGGCCACCAGCTCAATAACCTCTACCACTCTTGTAGATCACTGCGCCTATCTTCGCTTTTCGATCAGCCGTTGCTCCCCGTTCACTTAGCCTACGAACTCCGGCTCACTTCCAGCTTGGATCACTTCTGGCTCGCTTAGCCCTAGCTCGAAACAGCCAACTCACTTCGCCTACGCAACGAAGAGAAGTAGTTTACTTGCTTAGCTCGAACATGCCAACAGCATTCCGTTCACTTACGCAAGATTCACTCGTTTACTTGTTAGCTTGCGCTATTCCACATCTTATTTCAGGGAAGCCCACGGAGCGGTTCTGAAAGAACGTAGTGGTGAACGAAGTTGACTTTGACTTATAGCATTTCTCCTTCTCTTA